GTGGCTCGGTGCTCATGGTGATCGCTCGGCTCACTCACCAACAAATCAAAAAGCTGTTCTACCCCTTGAATTCCATTACTGTAATTTCAAAGAGCTCATTTCTAATGGTCTTACAGTAATCTTCAATGGTCAGCGCGTTATCTATATGAGGAAGTATAAGTACTACTTCATTAGCTGCGGACGCATAGGAATTCATTCTTCCTGTAGCCACACAGAGAAAAAATGCGATTGAGAATACAAGAGCGACGAACGAGCGAAGGGCTTCCCTACGCCCAAAGATGCTTTTTGCCCCCCTGGACAAGAAATGGTTATGAACTGACAAGGTCAATGCACCTCCTTCCCCGGAGCACCTTATTAAAGAGTGATTGCCCTCCTAAGCACGAAATGAGAGTTATTTCGCTTTTGAATGAGGAAAGTGCCTGGCCTGGAATACCATCTTTCAGAGAGAAAGTTCCTTGCCGAAAGCAATCCAAGGCTCTCTCAACCCAAGACAAGAGGTCAAGAGGCGGCAAAATCCGCTCACAGACCGACTACCTTAACTCACTCCCTGACAGGGCACAATTGAACTAGAGCTTCTTGTCCTTTGAGAAGGGATCTCTCTCTGTAAAGAAGTCCTTGACTCAGAAGCACGAATCTAAAGATTCCCTCTCAAAGCAGCTATCTGAAATGCATAGAAAGCAGTTGGATGCCTAGCTAAGTTGAGTGCTTTCGCACCTTTCGTGCTCAGACTCGCTGGCAGAAGACAGTCCAACTTCCTGCCGGCTATGCTATCAGTCAAACAGACCCGAAACTGGATCGCTGGTAACCCTATCTTCTATATAATCAAAAAAGATTCCTGCTTTGAAATGGTGTCACTGGCCTGGCTTGCGTAAAGCTAACTTGACAAAGATCTGAACTGATCGAGGAATTTCCCCTAGCTTGTTGTAAGGGGATGTGAGGGCCCTCCCACTATTTGGATTGGAAAGAGCTGGGAAGCTCCTAGACTATGGGGAAGGCCAAAGCTACTGACTTTCGCCTTGCAACTCGGCTCTGAGCCCGATGCCTTTAGCTGCTCTTCTGTCTTGCCTTGTCCTTCCGAGATAGGAGTTGAGAGCTTCAGGCAGCACCACAGCCCTAGGAGCACTAGAATAGGTAGCACGGGTCAAAGCAAGACTTCCATCTCTCGATCCAGCAATGAGGAAAGAAAGGTCTTTGTCCCGAAAGAACAGAAGTGGCATTTCCCTTCCGCTGACTACCTATCACAGAGGTACCTAACTCTATTTGCTGTTGGGCTTGCTGGTTAGATAGGAATTGGTAACAACATAGCTCTTCTTTCAATGCTCTGTAGATTGGGCACTTTTGCCCGGAGAAGGAAAGTAGGTGCGCGAAGGCATTTTCACGAGGTCAACTGATTGTATGAGCTCTATCATGCTTTTGAAGGCAAGGGTCAACTTTGCCCTCAGCTCAGAATCATAAATTAGAAGGGTATCCAAGATGCAATAGACGCTTTGTGTTCGGAGCGCACCACGGGATGCTTTGCTTCAGCCCTTCTTCTCCCACAGACAGACCTGGGTGGGGATCTCTACTCGAATAGAAGGCGCGAACTCATCGATGCTATGACAGCCCTTCCTTGCCTAACCGCTGCTGTTTTCTCAGGTCGAGTTGAGGGCTTGAGCTTCTATGATTCCTGTATTGTTGCTTTTGCGCCGGCTGTCTTATTTCTTTAACAAAAAGAAAGGCCAGTTCTTGTCTAATCGGTCGTGGCTCGTTCCTCTGATTATGGTTGAGCTGCCACTGATTGACTAACTAACCTCAGTCAGGATCTCTGATCCCTACGACATGATCTCAGGCGATCCCTCTCAATCTAGTATAAAAGCTCGAGCTTCTCCACTGCTCGATTTCACAAGTAATTGAGTGGCTGAGCTATAGCTATAGCTGCTTGAATAAAAGAAGACAGGCGGGAGTGAGCCGAGCGAGAGCACAGCAAGCTCTAGGGGTGGGCTGTCGGTCTGGTCCCATTTTAGACATAGTCAGAAGAGTAGCAATGCTAGATTAATAAGGAGTAAATGACTCTGCCCTAAGCATTGAGCTTACGCGAACCAAGCTGCGAAAAAGACTTTTATTTTGGTAGCCTTCCATGCCAAGCCAGCACATGGACCGGATTGGTACTCGAATTCCTCGGACCAAGAGGCGTCGGACTATGAGCCCGCTTAGCAAACGAGGCTCGGGACGGGGCCCCTATCGTATCGTAGATCGGACTTTGCTTTTCCAGGCTCCAGGCTAGAGAAAAGATAGTCCCTTACTGAAGCTGTGAAAAAGAATTGCTAGCGAAAGTTTTCTTTTCTTAGTTTAGTCACCGATAAAGAAAGTAGCTAGGCTTCCTGGTGGTATGAAAGATATAGATCTTAGTGCCTTAGACGACCTAGAAGGAGGATTGCTTATCTAAAATAACCCATACGTAGACGAAAGTAGCATTCAGGCATCGGTGGAAGCGCTAAGCGAAAAAAGTGAAAAAGCTTTGAAGCCGATCGAACACAACGAGAGTAGCGGATTAGCGGCTGATCTATCTACCATATTGATGTATTAGAGAGACCGAGTTCCTACGAGGGAAGAAAAGATGAACCAGCTCTATCGATTCTCAAATCCCTGTACCTTTGTGAAAGACATCGCATGGAAGGGATTACACGGAAAGGAGCTTGGTACAAGCTCAGATTCAAAATATAAGTTCCTGAGCTAGAAGGAATGGGATCAGGGGTGGGTAATAGACTGACTGCCAAGGAGCGGAGCAGCTCGACCCCCCCATTCTAGTCTAAAGGCGAGCCCCTATCAGAGATGGAATTGGCGCGCGGGAGCGATCTTTGAAAGGTTCGCTAATCCTCGTCGCTGGGAGAGGAGTTCAGCTGCTCTAACGGATCTGAGTTCAGCTGCTGTACCAATAAGTGAAAGAAAAGAGCGGACCGCAACTAGACCTGAGAAAAGACTTTCAGGCATCCTCTCATTGAGGAGGTCTTAGATAGAAGATGAGCCGACGGTAGGACTCTCTTAGAGTGTGGGAGTATAACAGTAGCAGCAGTTATGGCCCCATACCCATGAGCATTGGCGTGAGCAGCTAAGCTAAGGTCGGAAAGGCAGAATGGGTGGGCTTACCTTACAGGCTACCTATTTCCTCAGCCGATAAGAGAATCTGTCTTCAGCACAGATCGAGGCTTGTCGAAGATAAGTATCAAGTCCTCTATCGCTGGACTAGACTAGATTTCGAAGATTGAGGAGTGGCAACTCTCAATGGAATTCCAGAACCAACTCCCAAAAGAAGGGTAGTCAAAGACTACCTCTTTCTCCTGGCCTGGCTGGCTCTCCTACCTGGGATCCCAACTATCATCCATATCCGTTTACCCTACCTGCTATCGACAGTCCTTCCACCTGTTACTAACTCTCTGGAGGGAGATGGATGGATCGTGCTTGTGCTATCAAGCCGAAAAATGACTGCTTTCGAGCGGTATTCACGGAAATGAAAAAGATTGAATGGTTGTAAACAGATTCGCTAGTTGGGTAAATTGGCACTCTTTCACTAGTGATTGTAAGCTAGGTGCCCTTAAATGACAGGAGGGGAAGAAGCTCTAACGGAAGCATCCAATCAACCGGGAATCCCACCTTTCAGATTCTACATCTGCTACTGCTGGAGTGGAGAATGAATCTACTACCTGTGCCAGCAAACAAAAACTAAAAATAAGAAAAGGCTAGGTTAGGTGTCCATGCCACCAACCAACTCCTGAAAGAAAAACAAGAGCTTCCCCGGCAAACCACTAGAAGTTACCCATCGAGTCGAGCAATGATCCAATTGGAGAGGCAAGCTGCTCTTTGTCACCCCATTTCCCTTGGGACCAAGAACAAGCTCCAAAGAATGAGAAGGACTTCTCGCAATCTCAGGTACAATGGCGGGAGGGAAAGCCTTTCAATTCAAGCCAATCTCTTGATTCACATTCATGTGAAACCGTTGCAACCGATCCTGCATACCAATCATCCGCCGCTTACAGTAATGGCACTAAGCCAAGGTTTCTATGGATTCAGTCCTGTGGAAAAATAAATATATTAGGGCTATTCAGTTAGTAGTGTCACCGGTCAATCCTTGGGACACTAGCGAGTCCGTCCTTAAAAGCCCTAAAAATTGGGTCCACGAAGCCTTAGATACTCCAAGCCTCAATCTTGATTGTCCTTGAACCTAGACCATGGAAGTATGGTTATAGTCCCATTCCATTAGTGGGATCCATAGCCTACGGGTCTTTCCCAAGCCAGTAAAAGAAGAAGGTTTTCGAGGACTACCCTAAGCCTACAAGTAGGCAGGACTTTCAGTTACAATGTCTAGGTTGGGCAAGCTTGGATGCCCCTACTCCCAACAAGTTGCTGGTCGGGATCGTGAAACTATCGCTGTTTGGTCATAAGGATAATCGTTCTTATCTTATTAGGTCAGGGGCGGCCGGCCCGGGGGTTACCCGCGATTGGTAATGGCATAACCTGAAGAGGAGTAGGGGAGACAAGGTTACGCGCTGGGTAGCGCAGCGCATCTGTTTCGGGTACAGGGGCGACGAGGGGTGCTAACCCGGCCACCCAACCCTGCAGGTCAGGGGCGGGCCGGCCATAGGTTCGAATCCTGCCACCTTTCTTGTGGATCATCCTGTGGTTACCGGATGATGGGAATAACAAAGCAGAAATTTTGAAATGAGCACAGCACGAAATGTCAATAATATATGAATTCTTTCATTTATCGTTATTTCCGGGTCTTTTCGTTGCATTCACTTACAACAAGAAACAACCACCAGCGTTTGGTGCAGCACCTGCATTTTGGTGCATTCTTCTTTCTTTCCTTGGTCTTTCGTTCCGTCATATTCCTAATAACTTATCCAATTACAACGTATTAACCGCTAATGCACCTTTCTTTTATCAAATCTCAGGGACATGGTCTAATCATGAGGGTAGTATTTTATCATGGTGTCGGATCCCACGTTTTTATGGATTCCTTCTTT